ATCGTTCATGAATTCAAATTCACAGTCAATAGTTAATGGTTCAAATTTGTCCTAAATTTTTGTTTTGTGACTGAAAATCCACAATCGGTTTTTCAATATAAAAAAGGGAGGGGGTGTTTTTAAATAGTGTGTTTGTTTTAAGATACGATACAATCAATCGAAGAAATGTATCCAATCCAAAGAGAAATGTAAGGATTTTTTTTAGGAACGGGATTAAAGAAAACAGTATTCAAGATACAAGTACAAAAATTAATAACCCCCCCCCTAAAAAAAAATGGAATATTTTCATATATTTTTTGTATCGTTTTGGCGACATGGCCGAGCGGTAAGGCGGGGGACTGCAAATCCTTTTTCCCCAGTTCAAATCTGGGTGTCGCCTGATCAACAAAAAAATCGGAATACCTTATTATGTTTTGATGAGATAACTTAACAAATTTTTTTTCCAGCAGAAGTAAGCGGGGGAGAGGACTCTTGATACTTGCTTGATTCTATAAGCATCTGGCGGTTCTGTTCTCTAAAATGAAAATGCCGTAAATCCTTGCGTCTAGACTTCAGTTCAAGGAAAGATTATATTAGTGAATATTGAATGAAAAAGAATCGTTAAATCTTAATATGACAGCTCTTCTATTATTAATGTCGTGTTTATTAATTAGGTCTTGAATTAATTTGGATAGACGAACGAGGAATTTATTTGATTATTAATTTATTAGTTGCGTAAAGGTCGAAAGATACTTTGTTCGTATATAGACTCATGAAATTTTCTGTGTGCTACTGCATTCAATTTAATATTGATTGAAGAGATAATTGGCTTTAATGTAATAGACTATCTTCCGATTGTTTCACAGAGACAAGCAGGAGATGTAACGTAAGGATTAGATAAAATGAGAAAAGAAATAGGGTATGTGATAGATAGTGATCTATCTTGACTCTCTATTTTTATACTTTTTACTTAATGAAATGAAAGTCAACAAAAGAAAGACTAGGTCTTATTATTCCTACATGTTAGTAACATTCCCTTGCAATTTCCAGGGGTGTATCTACGTATTTTGCTTGTGCTTAGTGTTTTCCGATTCTACTAGAAATCATATAAGAACCTGTTATAATTGTGAGTTTATTGGATTGTTTCGGCAACGGTATTGGGTCAGAATTCCCCTTTGACTCTGCGCCAGGGATTCCACTATTATTAATGAACATAATAATGATTTGTGAACAATAATGGAATAATTCCTTCATATTTATAGAGATAGGGGATATAATTCACATGGATATAGTAAGTCTCGCTTGGGCTGCTTTAATGGTAGTCTTTACATTTTCTCTTTCACTCGTAGTATGGGGTAGAAGTGGACTCTAGAAGTACTACTTATTGAGTTTTAGGAATCAAACTCAACCCATATCAATTGTTTTATAGATCGTTCTGCAAAGTCCTTTTTTTTTACTGTTCATGTTCAAATAGAAAAGAAAATAATTCTGTTATTAAGTGGATACAGACTTCCTATGGGAAACAACATAGACATAGTGGTTGTCCAACAATATACTACACATAATCAAATATTGCCTTGGGCAAGTCACATATTGTGCGTTCCCGCTTTTTTATTCTTTTAGAAATTTCATTTATGTTATGCTTGCTTTATTGAACATATCATGGTTCAAACGTTAAAAATCAGTGGGCTTTACTAATTCTTTTCGAAATCCAAAGAGGTTCCCATGGAAATGAACCACTGGATCATCTGTCAACTGATCAATCAATTACTTCTTCGGAATACTAAAAAAAGATTATGTGATTTTCTTTTTATTAATTTTTATTAATTGAATATTTCATTTTAATTTTAATTTTAATTTTAATATAGGCCTATCCTCTTTTTTCCTTCGTCAATTTGATTCTTTCAACGGATATCGGGATTCATATTGAATAGAATCAGAAATTCCAGGAATTAGAATTGTAAGAGTAAGAATTGCCCTTCGATTTTTTCAGATTGATGATTGGAATCAACACAAATTAAATAGATGAAGCAAAGAAATAGAATTGGTACACTATGTAAATACATTACATATATGTAATTGATATCTATGAAGATACATGTTGTAGATTGATCTATATTAAACCTATATCTTTATACAGTACGACTTTATATACTACAATAACAATAATAAGTATGGTAGAAAGAAATATATGAATCTTTCTACCATACTATCGAATCTCATAAAATACTGATGATTCTAGTCCGCTTATTTCATTTAAGACACAAAATTTTAATACTTTTCATTTGATTTTTTATTTTCAATCATTAATAAGAACTAAACAGTCAAGTTTAATTCAAATTAATCATTTTGACTGACTGTTTTGACATATATTATAAGTAAAAAAGCAGTAGGAACTAGAATGAACAGTGCAGTAGCAATAAATGCGAGAATATTTACTTCCATAATCTCATCGTTTCATTTTTTATTAATTCGCAATAACTCGGGATTTCATCCCATAGAGCTGAGAAATCTTTCGCCTGTAAATTCACTATTCAATGGGATGAATTACATCTCGACGATATCGAATCGGAGCAATATCATGAATAACAATATCTGAGCTATCAAATTGATTCATCGTCGAGAATTAACTAGTATACCATAGGAAGATCTTTTATCCATACCGAATTCAAATTTTGATTCCTGATCCAATAAATAATTCCTTTACTTTCTTTATCATTTTTTTTCCATTCTTTCTTTTATATAACCTACGTCCCTCCTTGTACAATCATCTGATGAAATATCATATGACCGCCTTTACACTTATTTACATTGGTTATAAAAAACCCCAATAAAATAACCAATAGAAGCGAAATGTAAAAAGGAAGAAGTTTAGTTCTAAACCCCCTTTTTTATGATCTAATCTTCTTGGAAAACAAAGAAGTAGTATAAATAAGGAGAGTCCGGGTATAAAAAAATCGAGTATTCCATCAAATTCATTAAAAAGTTTGTTCTTTCTTCGGCAAGACCCTTAAACTTAAAAAGGATTATTCATTACCTCACAAAGAGAGATAGCCCTTGCTAAGAGAGATAGGATCTTCATAGTACTCTATTACACAGATCGGGACTAATCGAAACAGCCAGACTCCGCACGGTATCTCTTGGAATCCTGAATATGCTTTTACCGATCATTGTACTAATTTACCTACATATGTCTTTCTCCTATCAATCGGTACTAGTTGAATAAATGGTAATTCCCATATTTCTTTGATGAGAAATGTGAAACTAATAAATAAAATACTAATAAATAAAGGAGGGTATCCTCTTGGGAATGAAATTCTGCTATTTGTTTTGTTCTCCTTTTCGCAGCAAATGCATAGATGAATTGATGTATTTTTTTTATTGGATTTGGATCCGTCGGGACTGACGGGGCTCGAACCCGCAGCTTCCGCCTTGACAGGGCGGTGCTCTGACCAATTGAACTACAATCCCAAGGAAATAGACTGTACATCATACATATTCTTATGATTTCATTCAAACCCTTTCTATTTTATTTAGATTTTAGATTAGAATAGTCGTATTGTAACAGAAACGGGAGTAATATATTTGATATACACACGGATATGCACTTTAGTGGGAGCGTCTCACGGATTGTTAATAATCCTTTCGTTTTTTATAAATTGATTAAAAATCAAATAAATCTTTCAATGAAAAAAAAGAGTTTTTTTATTTATTCTTTATTTTATTCTTTTCCTTATACTTCCGGATCCTTATATGAATTTAGTATGAATCTAGATCATTAGCAAGCAAGATCAGAATTTGTGAGAAAAAATAAAGAGAGCAAATGAACAGCGGTAAAATATATCAGAAAAGCTTAGTTTTTTTTATTCTTCCGTATCCCGATCAGGCATTTCTGGGGAACAACAAATGGGGTTCTATCATTTCATGGTGGATCGGCCAATTATTGGGCCGAGCTGGATTTGAACCAGCGTAGACATATTGCCAACGAATTTACAGTCCGTCCCCATTAACCGCTCGGGCATCGACCCAGGAAGAATCAATTCCCGACTTATTGATAATCCATGATCAACTTCCTTTCGTAATACCCTACCCCCAGGGGAATTCGAATCCCCGCTGCCTCCTTGAAAGAGAGATGTCCTGAACCACTAGACGATGGGGGCAGGTATGCCCGACCGCCCTCATACTATGCTCATTGTATGAAGAGTTTTTTGAAATTGTCAATATAATGTGGTATGATTAAATCTGAAAGATCTTTCATGATTCCATAGAATCTTTTGATTCGTATTTATATTCATGAATCATTCATTCTAACCATATAATTTTTTTTAATATTATAATAAAATAAAGAAAATTAATATAAGAATAAATAGATATTAATTATAAATCGATATTATTTCAATTATTAAAACGATATTTATATTATATATTAAAATATTCAAATGAAATATTAAAAAAGAAATAAAATAAAAAACTAAATTCGGTAGAAGTAGAATAGAAATAATACGAGGTATAGGACCTTTTGGAGAGTGGTTGGTCCGCCAGACCAGAAAGGGGAATTAAACTTCATTTCTTCCGCTTTCATTCATTGATTCATTCATTTTGTTAAGATTAGATAGACATATTTCTATCTTACACTAAGCCAGGAAATTAAAAAAAAAAAAGAAATCTGAAAATCTGGCAAGAAAGATAGGGATCAACAAGTTATTGAAAATTTTTTTTTCTCTAAAAATTTAGTTCGGGGAACAAGTCAAATAAATCTTTTTATCAATGATTATACGAAATATCTTATATCTATGTTGAATTGGTAAGTCTATGTATCAATCAAATTAATTTCATTAGGATGGGGGTCAATTCAATTAGGGTCGGTTTTGAAACAATTCATTGCATTTATATTTATAAAATCCAATCTTAATAAACTTAATAAACCATTTTTTTATTTTACCCATACTTACTATCCTATACTCACTAGATAAATGGAATTTATCGTTCCTGAATGGTTCACTATCTGGATAAGATATATA